CCATTCAATGCATGAAATGAAGTAGGATAATTTTATGATAATTCCTTATTGACAATATATCTAAATAATAGATATCTGTGTAACAATTTATGTTCTGGGGTTTACATAAACTCATATGTTTTGTTATAATTGAAATTGAGAAATATTTTTTGATTAAAAAATCAATACTGATTCGTTCTGTCTCAATTTGTATTTTGTCATTAGGAAAACACAATTTGAAATTCAAATTCCAGAATCGTTCATGAATTCGAAGTAAGGGGTCAATAGTCAATGGTTCTAATTTCTCGTCTGAAAAATACCCATTTAATTTCTCAATAGAAAAACGAGAGAATGTTTTTAGCATTGTGTATTTTCAGATACTATACAATCAATCATAAGGGATGGATCAAATCCAATCAAAAGGGGTCTTTCTTTTATTTTAGGAAATAAAGGATTAAGGAAAACAGAAGTCAAAATGCAAGTACAATAAAAATTCAGTAATCCGGGAAAAATTGCATCTATTCTATTTTGTATCATTTTGGCGGCATGGCCGAGTGGTAAGGCGGGGGACTGCAAATCCTTTTTCCCCAGTTCAAATCCGGGTGTCGCCTGAATCACCAAAAAAATCGAAATCATAATCGATTTATTGGATTGGTTTCTCAATAGTGTTTGGTAGAACCCCTTTTTGACTCTGCGACATTAATTCCACTATTATTAGTGAGGAATAATGAAAAAATTCCTTCGTATTTATAGAGATAGGGGACATAATGCACATGGATATAGTAAGTCTCGCTTGGGCTGCTTTAATGGTAGTCTTTACATTTTCCCTTTCACTCGTAGTGTGGGGAAGAAGTGGACTTTAGAAGTACTACTAATTGAGTTCAGGAATCAAACCGTATCGATTGTTTTATAGATCATTCTTTTGAACTATTTAAAATCAAATCTTTTCTTTGAATTTGGAATCCCATTGGATTCCAATGGAGTAATCTATGATAGGAATCATACTTTTTCAATCAAAGAGATATTTCATCGATTCCCATCTTTGTACTTCGAAAAGAAAGGGATTCAGATGATTGGAAATTTATTCCAACCTAAAATTCTTCCGAAATTTTCTATTTCAATCAATGGGAATGGGCTCTTACTATCTTTATAGATGGATACTAAGGAAGACCGGACCTTTTTTCTTTTTTTTTTTATTTCCCTTTTACTCTTCAAAAAAGAAGTCGTTTTGTTAAGCGTATACGCACTTTCTATGAGAAATGATATAGAGATAGTGGTTGTTTAAGGAGAGACTGGGCAATAATAAAATCTTGCCTCGGGCGAGTTACATATCGGGCATTTACCCTTTGGTTTCTATTTTTAGAAAGGCGGTTTATGCTTTATCGACTTATTTCATATCACGGTTCTGACGTTAAAAATAGGCGAGTTTTCCCCTTCCTTATTAGTAAAAGGAAAGGAATTAGAATCCTACAGATAAGAATTATTTCAGATTGATCGGAACAAATAACAAATAGATGTAGGAAATTGGGTCTTATGTCAATTCCATACAATATATGGAATATATAGATATGGAATTAATATACACATATATGAAGAGAATATTGTAGATTGATATATAGAAACTTAAACCTTTATCTTTATTCTAGATTACAACTTTATAGACTAAGAGATAGATAGTATAAAAATTCATTTTTATACTATCTATCTCTTATAAAATTGCCGACTATAATAATAGTGCGCTCATTTCATTTAAGTTAAGACGTGAAATTGGAATCCCTTTCATTTGACTTTGTCCATTTTTGATAAGAACTTGGAAGGAAAGTTTTATTCAAATGAATTTTCAAATTCAATTGAATTAATCATTTTGACTGACTGTTTTTACGTAAATGATAAGTAGAAAAGCGGTAGGAACTAGAATGAATAGTGCAGTAGCAATAAATGCAAGAATATTGACTTCCATAATCTCATCGGTTTTTTACTTCGCAATAACTCGGGATTTAATCCCCTAGAGATGATAAATCTTTTGTCTATCGTCTGTAAATTCAATGAATGAATTACCTCTTGATGATCTTGAACCGGATCACTATCATGAATAACAATATCTGATCTATCAAATCAACCCGTTGTCAAGACTTGAATAGTATAACATAGGAAGTTCTTTTATCCATACCGAATTCCAATTTTGATTCCTGACTCAATTACTCAAAAATTTTATTTATCATCCGTTTCCTTGTTTTTTCTATAACCCACCTTGCGTCTTCCTTGGACAATCTTCTGATGAAGGATCATCAGATTGCCTTTCCACTTCAATTAATTACATAGTTCCAAACCTAACAAACAATAAAAGCGAAATGGAAAAATAGGAAAGCAAAAAGAAATCAAGACTTCTTTTTGCTTTGGGAATGAAAGTATATCCCTCGACACTCTTTACTGGTTCATAGAAAGGGAAAAATGCATTTTTGGATTTATTGGATCCGTCGGGACTGGCGGGGCTCGAACCCGCAGCTTCCGCCTTGACAGG